CATTAAAAAAGGACAAATTTTAGCGGATGGTGCTGCTACAGTCGGCGGTGAGCTCGCCTTGGGCAAAAACATATTAGTAGCTTATATGCCGTGGGAAGGTTACAATTTTGAAGATGCGGTCCTCATTAGTGAACGTCTGGTATATGAACATATTTATACCTCTTTTCACATACGGAAATACGAAATTCAGACTCACGTGACAAGCCAAGGACCTGAAAGGATCACTAACAAGATACCCCATCTAGAAGCTCATTTACTCCGAAATTTAGACAAAAATGGAATTGTGATGCTGGGGTCTTGGGTAGAGACGGGCGATATTTTAGTAGGTAAATTAACGCCTCAAGTGGCGAAAGAATCGTCCTATGCGCCAGAAGATAGATTATTACGAGCCATACTTGGTATTCAAGTATCTACTTCAAAGGAAACTTGTCTAAAACTACCTATAGGCGGGAGAGGTCGAGTTATTGATGTGAGATGGATCCAGAAAAAAGGGGGTTCCGGTTATAATCCAGAAACAATTCGTGTATATATTTTACAGAAACGTGAAATTAAAGTAGGTGATAAAGTAGCCGGGAGACATGGAAATAAAGGGATCATTTCAAAAATTTTGCCTAGACAAGACATGCCTTATTTGCAAGATGGAAGACCTGTTGATATGGTCTTCAACCCATTAGGAGTACCCTCACGAATGAATGTAGGACAGATATTTGAATGCTCGCTCGGGTTAGCGGGAGGTCTGCTAGATAGACATTATCGAATAGCACCTTTTGATGAGAGATGTGAACAAGAGGCTTCGAGAAAACTTGTGTTTTCTGAATTATATGAAGCCTGTAAGCAAACAGCAAATCCATGGGTATTTGAACCCGAGTATCCGGGAAAAAGTCGAATATTTGATGGAAGAACAGGAGATCCTTTTGAACAGCCTGTTATAATAGGAAAGCCTTATGTCTTAAAATTAATTCATCAAGTTGATGATAAAATACATGGGCGTTCCAGTGGGCATTATGCACTTGTTACCCAACAACCCCTTAGAGGAAGGGCCAAGCAAGGAGGGCAACGGGTAGGAGAAATGGAAGTTTGGGCTCTAGAGGGATTTGGTGTTTCTCATATTTTACAAGAGATGCTTACTTATAAATCGGATCATATTAAAGCTCGACAAGAAGTGCTTGGTACTACGATCATTGGAGGAACAATACCTAAACCTGAGGATGCTCCAGAATCTTTTCGATTGCTCGTTCGAGAATTACGATCTTTGGCTCTGGAACTGAACCATTTCCTTATATCTGAGAAGAATTTCCAGATTAATAGGAAGGAAGCTTAATCGGAATGAATCAGAATTTTTCTTCTATGATCGATCGGTATAAACATCAACAACTCCGAATTGAATCAGTTTCACCTCAACAAATAAGTGCTTGGGCCAAGAAAATCTTACCTAATGGAGAGATTGTTGGAGAAGTGACAAAACCCTATACTTTTCATTACAAAACTAATAAACCTGAAAAAGATGGATTATTTTGTGAAAGAATTTTTGGGCCTATAAAAAGTGGAATTTGTGCTTGTGGAAATTTTCGAGTAATTGGAGATGAAAAAGAAGACCAAAAATTTTGTGAACAATGCGGAGTCGAATTTGTCGATTCTCGGATACGAAGATATCAAATGGGTTACATTAAATTGGCATGCCCAGTAACTCATGTGTGGTATTTGAAACGTCTTCCTAGTTATATCGCGAATTTTTTAGATAAACCTCTTAAAGAGTTAGAAGGCTTAGTATATTGCGATGTGTGATTTGATCGAAATTTTGATTTTACAGTTTCGGAATGAAAAACTGTCATCCCATTTAATCGAATTGGGGTGCCCCGGATCTGACATGCCTCTTGGGAGGAGTAACATGAAGCTCAGAATTTTGGGTGTATTCAATATTCCCCAATATAAAGTGGAATTGGTCTATGGTCGATTCAGTAACAAATAAATAGTAATTTCTAGTTGTACCTCGTAAGAACAGACTTCTTTCTTTTTTTTTTTTTTGTGGAATTAAAAATTCCCTTTCTCTTTTTTAGAAAGAAATTAGGTTTATACTTATACTCAAATAAGCAAATATGTCATGGTTACAGAAGTCTATACATCGCATATGGGCTTTAATAGCATCCTGGCATAACCATCGAGGTGAGTTCGGGGACCTAAAAGATTGAATAGACGGAAACATAGACAAGTAAATCCCTTCGAATAATGAATTCCCAGTACCTTGGAATTCATAGAATTCATAAGGGAAGTAGACTACTCAAAAATTTCACATTTCATTTATGTGATAATTAAATAAAGATTTCAGAAATTCTAAAAAAAAAACGGAAAAGACGAATGAACCGATGAAATCTTGCTTGGTCTTCATTAGGAACTTGAGTAAAGAGTAGCTCCTTTGTGGGTTTTATCAATTTAGAAACTAAGTTTTCTTTATTTAGTATAACTACCTAAGCCGGATGAGAGGAAACTTTCACGTCCGATT